TTTTTCACTCATATAACTATCTGGTTTAGTTCATCAACCCGAATGATGAATAAAAAATAAAAAGTTATATTCAACTCATGAAATTTCCTTCCTAGAAAGAAAAGACATAGAGGAAATTTTATGTCTTAACGAATCACACGTAGAGATATTGATAACACACATAGAGTTAATGGTATTTCATAACTAATTGATTGAGCAGCAGCCCGTAAACCACCTAAAAAGGAATATTTATTATTTGATCCATAACCTGACATAAGAAGGCCCATGGGAGCAATACTTGAAATGGCAATCCATAAAAAAACACCAATACTTAAATCGGCTAGAACAAGGCGATATCCAAAAGGAATTACTAAAGAACTTAGTAGAATTGATGTGACTGCTATGGATGGTCCGATACTGAATAAACGAGTATCTCCTCTTGATGGAAGAAGATTCTCTTTGAAAAGTAATTTTGTACCATCTGCTAAAGCCTGAAGAATTCCCAAAGGCCCGGCGTATTCAGGGCCAATACGTTGTTGTATCCCCGCAGATATTTCTCTTTCTAACCAAACAATTACTAGTACACCTATTGTGATTCCTAATACAGGAGTAAAAATAGGGACAAGCATCCATATGATCTCATATACTTCTTTTAAGGATTCCAATCTAAAAAAAGAATTGATAGCTTGTACTTCTGTTGTATCTATTATCATTTTAACGATCAACTTCTCCCATAATGATATCTATGCTACCTAGTATTGTCATAATATCAGCCAATTTCATTCTTTTAACTAATTGAGGAAGGATTTGCAAATTGATAAAACCCGGTGGTCGGATTTTCCATCTCCAAGGAAAAACACCCTTATCTCCTATCAGAAAAATTCCTAATTCTCCTTTTGGGGCTTCGACTCTCACATAAAGTTCTTGTTTTGACAATTCAAAAGTAGGAGAAGGTTTTTTACTGATAAATCGATAGTCAAAATCATTCCATTCGGGATCCCATACTTTATCAAAGCGCCGGATTTCTAAATTCTCATAGGGCCCCCCCGGAATTCCTTCTAAAGCCTGTTGAATAATTTTTATTGATTCTGTCATTTCACCGATTCGTACTAAATAACGAGCTAATGAATCCCCTTCCTTTTGCCATTGAACTCCCCAATCAAATTCATCGTAAGACTCATAATGATCAACCTTTCGAAGATCCCATTGTATTCCGGAAGCTCGTAGCATTGGTCCCGATAAACCCCAATTAATTGCCTCCTCTCCGCCAATAATGCCTACTCCCTCAACTCGCTCTAAAAAAATGGGATTCCGTGTAATAAGCCTTTGATATTCAGTAACTCTTGTTAAAAAATAATCACAAAAATCCAAACATTTATCTACCCAGCCATAAGGTAAATCAGCAGCGACTCCTCCAATACGAAAATAATTATGCATCATTCGCATACCGGTAGCAGCTTCGAATAGGTCATATATCAATTCTCTTTCTCGAAAAATATAGAAGAAAGGAGTCTGTGCGCCAATATCTGCCATAAAAGGGCCAAGCCATAACAAATGCGAAGCTATACGACTTAACTCTAACATAATGACTCTGATATAGCTGGCCCTTTTAGGCACTTGAATATTGCCTAACTGCTCTGGTGCATTTACAGTTATTGCTTCAGTGAACATAGTAGCTAAATAATCCCAACGTGTTACATAAGGTAAATATTGTATAATTGTTCGGTTTTCCGCAATTTTTTCCATTCCTCTATGTAAATAACCCAATATCGGTTCACAGTCAATAACATCTTCACCATCTAGAGTAACAATGAGTCGAAGAACACCGTGCATTGATGGGTGCTGAGGGCCCATATTGACTATCATAAGGTCATTTCGTGTAGCTGGTGCAGTCATAGGTTTTTTCCCGATTCATTCTTCCATGAATTGCTGAAAGTGAAAAGAGGTTCATCAAAATTTAAGCGAAAATTCAAAACGACTCTTAAAATTAATGATTTTTTGTTTCTCGAATCTCCAACTGTCCGATTAATTCTTTATAACGTACTCTATTTTTATTTGACAAATAGGCGAGCAGCCGTTGACGTTTTCCTAGAATTTTACGCAGACCTCTCTGAGATAAATAGTCTTTTTTGTGCAATTCCAAATGTGAAGTAAGTCTCCGTATCCTATTGGTGAAACTCACTACTTGAAATTCAACAGACCCCTTGTTGTCTTCGTTTTCCTCTTTCAAAATAATTGCACTGAATGGATTTTTTATCATAAAAAAAGCTCCTTCTACCCTTTAATTTACATATAAAATATTTTATTTGATCAGTAATAATAATATTAGTCATTTTAATGTAGTAATTAGTATACACAAGAATTTTAATTTTAGTTGGACAGGGATAAAAAAGTAGATGGTACGTTTTTACACTTACAACGTCAAATAATTTAGACCGAAAATTCGGAATATTCCATATATTCGTTTATTTTATAGATTTTATCCAAACAAATTGATACGTCATTGACTTAGTATTAAATAAAAAATATCTAATATTAGACTAGGACGTAAGACAGGGCATATGTGCATCTGTTTGCTTTTCTATATGGTACAAAATATATAGGAAAAATGTACCATCAACCAATTTTTAATTGTGGATATATTCTTAACAAACTAAAACGGCTTCCATTATTGGTATTAAACCAATATCTATTCATACAAGCTAAGTCTTCTAATCGATAATTAGGCCAAAGAAATAACTTTAATTTAATTAAGTCATTTTTATCTCTATCAAGATGCTTTTTTTGATCCAAAAAAGGATTCCTGTTTTTTATGTTCTTTTTGTTACAAAATACTCGATTTTTATCCACACTATTTATATTCTTTGAGTTGAAAGAAATTAGAATTCTCAATTCTCTACGACGTCTAGATGATAAAATCTTTTCAGGAACGATAAAATCATAATGTTTTTTGTCTCTCTTTCGAATTATTATTTGATATCTTGGGATAGATTCATCCAATTTATTTTTATTGATATATCTTTGTTCTCGATATCTTTGAGGAGTTTGGTACTTACTTTTATGAACCAACGATATACCTACGGTTTGATATATAATAAAGTATCCGTCGTTTTTTACAGACAAACGAATGGGATCGATAAAAAATATCCCCTTTTTATTCAATTCTATAGGAGTCAATTTTTTTCGAATCACCATTATATCCAGATTTATTTCTTTCCTTTGAATAGACGATATAGTAGTATCTCTTGGATTTATCAGTCCAAGCAAGTAACAATATATCTTGATATTATTGATCATTCTTTCAGTTAAATTCGGAATTAAACCATCGTCTATTATCCATTGAAAAAGCAAATAGTGTTTCCGTAAGAAAATTATTTCTGGTCTCATCTTATTTCGGATCTTATATTGTTTTTTCATTTTATCTTGGTTTTGTGAATATGATCCAAGGCCTCTTCGGCCCGCGGGTTCTTTTTCTTCTTGATTTCGATTCATTAATTCAGAATTTCTTTTTTCATTTGATGGTCTAAAAAAATGTAATTTTTTCTTTTCATTGATGTTTTTCTTTTTATTTAAATTTAAAAGAAGTAATTTGCTTGGTATAATCCATGGTTTTTTTTTGTATACATTATAAAGTGGCACAAATTCTGGGAAGAACGGAAGTTTCAGATTTGTCGATATTGGGTTTAGGATTTCTTCATTTAGTTCCATCCAATCAAAAAAGAGTTTCTTGTCATTGATTGGATTTATTTCTAAATCTTGATGAATCATCAGATAAAAAATATCGTTTTTATCCATTTTCTCAATTTTTTTGTAATTCTTACTTCCAAGCTTAGTATTTATATTACTGCTACAATCCATTTTGGTCCAGGCCTCAATATCTATTTTTTGTCTTAGAAAAAAATTGAGAATTGTCCAATCAAAATATTTTCTATCTGGATTTTTTTGCATATACAAAATATCGCCCTTTTCTGGATAATGATTGATAGGAATTTCCTCCAGGCTTTCAAATAAATTTTGTTTATAATTGTTGTAATTAAAAGTAATTTTTTGGTTGTTATTTAATTCTGATGGTGATCCATAAATAATATATGAGGACTTCTTAATTTCATAATTAATAGATTTATATGATAAAAGATTATATATATAGTATTTTGGAAAATTATCTTTTTGGTTTGGTAATGGATATACTTTAAAATCCTTTTGTTTTTTGTGATAAAGTAATCGATCTTTTTCATACGAATTCCATTTTGTTAAATCTTTATTTTGGGTAATACCACCTTCATTTATTGTAGTTCGCCATTTTTGTGGTATTAATTCAAACCATCTAATCTGAGATAAATTGTATTGATAATGACCTCTTAACCAGTTTTTCCATTGATTCGTTTCAGAACTTGAAAGTTTTGTATGTCTTAATTCGGAATGAAATATTCCTTGTGTTACAAAATAATTTTTTATTGCAGTCTTAAGAAAAACGGGAGTTCCATGATACTCAAAAATAGATCTTAACTTATACAAATTAATAACGTGGGTTTGTGATAATTTGTAAAATACATATGCTTGTGATAAAGAGGATAAGTCAAAAAAAAGATGTGAATTCCTCTTACTATTCTTAATATTGTAAAGTTCACTTTTTAGAGTCGAAATAAAGTTAATTTCTTTTTTGTTTTTTATTTCTTGGTTTGTTTTATTATTGTAAATGTATTTATCAAAACAAAAATTTCTTGATTCAAGAACTAGTTGTGTAGGAATTCTAGCAATATGAATGATACATAGAAAGATATCGATGTATATTCTTTTAATGAAAATTTTTATAAACAAATCTAATTTATAGATTAATCGATTTCTTCTTTTTTTTATTTTTAATATTTTCCAAAAAATTTTTGGTGATTTTTCTTTTCCATTATAACTATCTTTTCCATTATAACTATAACTTGTTTTGTTAGGACTACTTCTTTTCTTGGTGTTGCTGTTTTTTTCTTTTGTAAGACTCTTTGTTTTCTTTCTGATTGTGCTTGTTCTAT